CATTTTTAGAATTATACGCTTTCTTACTTTTTGATATTACAAATATCAACAGTATCACTATTTTCTCTTAAAATATGAATACTCCCCCGAGAGTTTTAGGATAAAAGCCCCTTATCGGATTTGAACCGATGACTTACGCCTTACCATGGCGTTACTCTACCACTGAGTTAAAAAGGCCTCTTTCATTTTATTCCTTAAAAAACCACTATGAGTTTAGTGAATATAAATAGATTGAATTATAACATATTTATAGATATATATTTGATTTTCATAATGGCTTATTCCCCAACGAAAAATTGGATTTACAGCAATTTTATTTACCTAGTGCATTATATTATAGGGTAACCTAGTAAATATAGGGCAAATAAAAAAGGTCTTTGACATTGGATTAATACATGTACCTACTAATTCAACATAGATTCGAGATATTTTAGATATTTTATTGAGTCGTTGATGGAGAGATTCGATGAACAAAATTCTTAGAAAAAAGTCCAAATCATAAATCTAAATTCTAAAATATAAATTCTAAATCGAAATTAAATTATTAAATTTTAAATTTAAATTATAGTAGATAATAAAAAATAGATTTATATAGAATAGCGATTCTAATGAATGATTCAGGAATAGACAAAAAATTCTATGGAATCATGAAAGACGAAAAAAGACTTCGGATCTAGTAAGACCATATCATTCTATTGTATATTGACAATTTCAAAAAACTGCTCATACTATGAGCATAGTGTGCTGGTGGTCGGGCAAATATGCCCCCATCGTCTAGTGGTTCAGGACATCTCTCTTTCAAGGAGGCAGCGGGGATTCGACTTCCCCTGGGGGTAAGGTATTACGAAAGAAAAAATTGATCAGGGATTCTCAGTAAGCCCAGAACAGAATTGATTCTTCCTGGGTCGATGCCCGAGCGGTTAATGGGGACGGACTGTAAATTCGTTGGCAATATGTCTACGCTGGTTCAAATCCAGCTCGGCCCAATAATTCGCTAATCCACACACATGAAATGATATAATCCCTTTGTTCTCCAGAAATGCCCGATACAAAAGAAAAAAAGGAAAATGGTTGTCCCACCCGCTATTTTTTGTTTGGCTCTTTTCTTTTCCTTTTTTCAAAAAAATTATGATCTTGCTGATGATCTAGATTCATATCATAATCTGCATAATCTGTAAGTATAAAGTCTAAGAAAAAAAAAAAAGAAAAAAAAGAGTTTTTTTCTTTCCATTACTTTTACTTTATGATTATGATTTTTTTCATTGAAAGAAAGATTATCGATCGATTTGGAAATAAGTAAAGGATTACGAGTAATCCTTGCTGTTCGCATTAAAAAGCATTGATATGTATATTACTCACGTCTCTGTTACAAGACGACAATTCTAATCTAAATTCTAAATAGAAAGTCTTTGAGTGAAATTCTAAGACTATGTATACCGTATACTTTATTTCATTTCCCTGGGATTGTAGTTCAATTGGTCAGAGCACCGCCCTGTCAAGGCGGAAGCTGCGGGTTCGAGCCCCGTCAGTCCCGACGGATCAAAATGTAATACAAAAAAAAATACATAAATTTCTCTCTCCTTTTTCTGTAAAATGTAAAAAGAGGACAAATAGCATAATGTCATCCCCAAGGGATCCTTCTTAATTTTTCTATTTTTTTTTCCTTCTATACCTTTGGTTGTAACCAATGTAAGCGTAAAGGCGTTTAGATGAGACTTCATCAGATGAGAAAGCAGTCGTTTAGCGAAAAGAAAGAATGGAAAAAGTGATAAATAAAAAAGCAAGTCAAGAAATTTTTGATTCGGTATGGATAAAGGATCTTCCTATGTTATACTATTTAATTCTCGACGATGAATCGATTTGATAGTTCAGATATTGTTATTCATGATATTTAATTTACAGGCGAAAGAGTTATCATCTCTATGGGATTAAATCCCGAGTTATTGCGAAGTAAAGAAAAATCAAATAAATAAAATAGTGAGATTATGGAAGTCAATATTCTCGCATTTATTGCTACTGCACTGTTCATTCTAGTTCCTACTGCCTTTTTGCTTATAATATACGTAAAAACGATCAGTCAAAGTCAGGGCGATAAAGTTGAATGAAACTTGACTTCTTAATTCTTGTCAATGATTATGATTAATGATTGAAGAAACAAAACAAAATGAAAAATGAAAAGGATTCCAATTCTTAAATGAAATGAGCGGACTAGAATCAACAGTATTCTATGAGATCCGATAGTATGAGTACGGTAGAAAGAAATAGGAATCTTTCTACCATACTCTCGATTATATTATTGTTATTGTTATGCAGTGTATTTGTACTGGATAACGATGTAGGCGGCTTAATATAGATTAATCTACAATCTAAATACGTATTTTCCTACATATATATATGAATTATCTATGAATTATCGAGATGTATTCACTTAATTGACTATTTAATAACCGAACCGCTTTCTTTTCTTTTTAAACAAGGGGGAAACAGAACAAATAAAAAGGCAAATAGAAAGGTTAAAAAGGTTTACACTCTTCCGCATTGTCTAGATCTGTAACACTGTTAAGAGCGGGGTTTATCAAAATAGAAATTTATAGAAATTTTAGGAAGAATTTGGTTAGAAACGGATTTCCAATCATTTGTATTCATTCCTTATTTGTTTGATTGAAATGATATTATTCGTATTTTTTTGATTATTCATATATAGAATAGAAGTCATATATATATGAATATATGAAATAATTATAGAAAGTTCTTATTCATATTTCATAATTTCATATATAGGATTTCATATATAGGATTATTGTTATTGAATATATATTTGATTATTCATAGACTAGATTACTCTACTAGAATTCAATATAATATGGAAATGCAGATAATTTTATCTAAAATAAAATTAATAATTAAAATTAATAAAAAGAGTGAAATCTTTGCCAAACAATTTATAAAACAATTGATGCAGTTTGATTCCTCAGTTCAATTCGTAGTACCTCGACTCTAGAGTCCACTTCTTCCCCATACTACGAGTGAAAGGGAAAATGTAAAGACTACCATTAAAGCAGCCCAAGCGAGACTTACTATATCCATGTTAATTCTACCCCCTATCTCTATGAATATGAAGGAATTATTATGAAGGAATTATTCCATTATTATTCACTAATAATAGTCGAATTATTGGCACAGAGTCAAAAAAGTATTTTGCTACATACCATTGATGAAACGATCTAAACGATCTAATAAATCCAATTCAATTCTAATAAGTTAGTATATGATTTGTAGTAGAATCGGTAAAGATTAAGTACAAGCAAAATAAGCAGCGACGCTTTTGGAAGTATCAAGAAAATTTTTCTAACATGTAGGAACAATAACCTGTTTTGTTGTGCTTCATTAACTCAAACATCTAAAAAAGATAGAATCAAGATGGATCGCTATTTATTACAGACCCCTCTTTTTTTCCATTTGATCGAATCTGTACCTTACCTTTACCTTCTCTCCATTCTCTGTGTAAAACAATCGTAAGACAGTCTAGTCAAGAACGGAATAGGAATTCCCTAAAAGAACTTGGTTTTTTTTATTTTAGATAAAAAATATAAAAGTAAAAAAGGCCCATTAATCCATTCAATCAATCGAATTAGTATTGATTGATTGAATGCCCCAGTACTCAGAGCTTTTTATGAGTCTGTAGACAAAGTACCTTACGCCGTTTCTGCAATTACTAATTAACTTCCTCTTGAGTATTCACTCTACTTTAAGATCCAATCAGTAGACATTACATTAGTAATGTAAGGGCTATCAGATTAAGGTTTATCAATTCCCCACTACTAGAAACTTGCAAACTTGCCTTGAATCCGAGACGAAAGGATTTACAGCACTTTAGAAGAAACAACTTTCAGATGTTTAGAATCAAGCAAGGATCAAGAATCCTTTTCTTCCGTTAGGATTACGTTGAGGACAAATTTGGCAAGTTAAATCAGCAAAACAAACAATAGGGGTCTTTCGAAGCTTTTTAGGGGTCTTTCGAAGCTTTTGTTGATCAGGCGACACCCGGATTTGAACTGGGGAAAAAGGATTTGCAGTCCCCCGCCTTACCGCTCGGCCATGCCGCCAAGACGATACAAAATAGCTGAAAATATCCCCCCTTTTCTTTTTAGATTGAGTTGAGAAATCAAAAGTGGCTTTTCAGTCACAAAAGCAAAAATTCAGGACAAATCGGGACCATTAACTATGTGACTGTGAATTCATGAACGATTCTCGGATTTTAATCTACAATTTCTAAAATTGTCTTTCCCTAATGATATAAGAAATCCAAATTAATACATAACTAATCAAGACAAGATTCAAAAAAAAAAGCCTTCTCAGTTATAGTTATATTAATATTATAATAGCAATTATGCATATATGTAAACCCCAGAACCTAAATTTACAGATATCTAATCAAATATCTTAACTGTTCTGTATATGATTTTTGTCTGTATATGATTTTTGTCTATAGAAAATAGTGACTTTCATAGAACACGACATAGGCTGTCCCGAATAGAAATTCAATAAAGGAGGAGATATGTATAGATAGCTAGAGTCATATCTGAACATGTTTAATAAATACAAGTCTTCTTACGCACTTAAATCCTATTATATGAATTAGACTCAAAAATTAGGTAAAAGCGTCTCCTTTATTCCTTTATATTATATGCGAATCTTTTGTTTAACTGAATCGATGAAAAATGAAATATTAATCAACTTTTTCGTTTTTCTGATTATTATGTCTTTCTCTCATCAAACAGACCAAATTCGGAATACGTTTATTTTGCTGGTATCTAATCGGATTGTAATATGTAATATCATAATAGTGGTAAAAATGAAATAACTTTTGATATTTTATACAAAGATAAAACCCCATAAAATAAGTAAAATAAGTCTAAGTTAAGTCAAATTTTTCATTTTCTTTCCATTTGTGTATCTGTTTCAAATTCCAATTTGCTCTTTATTCCTATGTTCGTTCA